GATTTTATTCGAATTCGAAACGTCTCGTGATCTTCAACCAATTATGTGCTTCAATATAATTACCCGGAGTCAGCGCTATCGCTTGTTTCCAATACTCAGCGGCTTGATTGAACCAAGCCTCCGCAATTTCAGAGTCACCCTGTAGAATGGCCTGTTCTCCCCGGTCGGAATAGGTAGATCAATTCCTTCCCTTAGAACCGTACTTGAGAGTTTCCTACCTCATACGGCTCAGCAGTCGATTCTTTTTGCTTGCGTTCCATCTTATTAATCTATCATATCCTAACTGAATTAGATCTCTCATAAGCCTATCCCGTTTTTCTTGGGTTAACCAGAAGAAGTTAATTACATTAAGTTTTAAACTCTAATTGTGATCAATAATCAGTTCTATCTTTTCTCCCACCTTTAGAAAAATGAGGAATATCCCCTACATCGTTAGAATTTTCTGAAAGGTAACTATCTCGTTTTCATTTCATATAGACTCTTTTGAAAAAGACTTTCCTCCGTACCTCCACAAGAAAAAAGAACTTACTATCTTTGGGATCTGATGCTACACCGCTGCTTAATACCTTAGTGGATCAACTCTATTACATAAGTGGATTCCTAACTTTTATATCATATCATGACATAAGTAAGCAGTTCTTAACTGTATCGATCCAATAGCTCGTTAATTGATCTTTACGGTGCTTTCTCTATCAATTCGATCCTTTTTTTTATCCATAGAGTATATGGGCGTACCCATTTCTTCATATTTTGGTTCTCATGAAGTTTCTTTCCTCGCTACAGCTGATAAAAATCGTTGCTTTCGACGATGCATATGTAGAAAGCCCATTTTTCCAGTATTTACTAGCGGATTTGCTCTTTTTTTCTTCTTTCTATAATGGAGATAGTCGCACGTAATGACAGATCACGGCCATATTATTAAAAGCTTGTGGTAAGAATGGATTTCGTTCTAGTGCTCGGAAATAATATTCCAAAGCCTTCGTATGCTCCCCGTTGCTTGTGTGTATAAGACCTATGTTATAGAGTATATAACTTCGATCATAGGGATCAATTTCTAGTCGCGTAGCTTCATAATAGTTCTGTAAAGCTTCTGCATAATTTCCTTCGGACTGAGCCGACATCCGTTACGGTCGTTCTTTCTATTCAAAGAATCTCCGCTCCAGAACCGTACGTGAGATTTTCATCTCATACGGCTCCTCCCTTCTGTGCATAGTACTAAGGGAAATAATCTATAGAATCCAAATTTCACTATTTTCATTATGAACTGACAGGGGCTAGTATTTTTACTAAAAATCTCTAGCCAGCCTTCCCGAAAGAGGTTTTTTCTTAACACCAATCGTATTAGTACTAGATAAAAGGGGTAACTCCAACAATTTCTTTGTTCTCAACGCCTCCTATTTCCAGGAATTAGCCACTTCAACAATCTTTGATGGTTATATGGATATCCGAAGTACGAACGAGATGGATGTTTGTTGTCCCAACCATTCTTGGTAGTCCCGATACCGATAAGGAAAGGGGTAATTTATAACAAACAAAGTTTTCGCGTTGTTGATTTCTAGGAGTAGTGCTTCTTCCCCTATGCTACCTATTGGTACTAATGGGGTAGGATTGACACGCTATCCAGAACCTATAGGTGTAACCTTTCGCTCAATACTCAAATCGATAATAAAAGCATATGAGGCTGCATCAATCGAGAATACACGACGGAAGGAATTGTTCTATCTCCAAACTTCACCTTCACCAGGCGTGGGTTTATTTCCATAATTTCTTTCTTTCTATCCAAACCCACTAGGGGCTAAAAAGAAAATCAAATCGCACCATCTCTGTAATAGGTAAATGCCCTTTTTTCCCCGGAAGTTGTCGGAATTATTCGTAATAAGATATTGGCTACAATTGAAGAGGTCTTATCAATAAAATTTCCATTTCTCTGAGATCTAGGCATAATTAGCAATCCGTTCTATAATTCTTTCCATTTTCTTTGGGAAAATGATCCCACAAACAAAGGAATTGTACATATACAGCAGTACGAAATAGCATAAAAATAGACTAATTCTAAAAAAAAAAAGACGTGGACCTTCCGCTCAAACTGTTACCGTTTTTTGGGGCAAGGAGAAATTTGAAATAAATTTTGTATTCCTATGGAACCTTAGATTGGTCGTACTTGTACTGCAATAAAACAATATGAACGGTTCGCTATTCACTCGGTTTTTAGTCAATAATAAGAGTAAGAATAGGAGAGATGGCCGAGTGGTTAAAGGCGTAGCATTGGAACTGCTATGTAGACTTTTGTTTACCGAGGGTTCGAATCCCTCTCTTTCCATTTCTGTTGATTCACCAACGTTACCGACCAGAATGTATCAAATCAAATAGCAATTTATACCATTATTCCAACAGTAAGATCTTTATTTGATAGATATTCTCTATTCCTAATTACACTACTGTAGTACGTAAAATACAAATATCGATAAAGAACAAAAACGAAATAAAAAATCCTACTGCTACTGTAGATCCGTTTGTAATACGCGAATGATCAGCGGATCAAGGTCCTTACTCAAATTTAAATCTATTTCCTTCAGCAAAGCAAGTGGTGTGGGTAAAATTCGCTGAACCTTTCTTTGTTATTTTCAATTAGGTTCAAGTCTGACGGGAATAATATTCTACGACTAACAACTCATTTATTTTTAAACCGATCCATTTACTATCTATTATTTGATTTACCCATCCTTTATATTGGAATGGGTCAATAGTCAAATGTTTTGGCAATTCCTCGCGGGGGGATGACGCAATATAATTTTGAATCAGAGCTTTCGATCTTTGTTTATCCTTCGTAGTAATAATATCTCGGGGTTTGCAACGATAACTTGGTATATCCACTACACGACCATTAACTAAAATATGTCTATGGTTAACTAATTGCCTGGCTCCGGGAATGGTCGAAGCCATACCCAATCTAAAAAGGGTGTTATCCAAACGCATCTCAAGTAATTGTAGTAATACTTGACCCGTTGACCCTTTAGCTTTTCCGGCGATATGCACATATCTAAGTAATTGTCGCTCTGTGAGACCATAATGAAAACGCAATTTCTGTTTTTCTTCTAGACGAATACGATATTGCGATCTTTTCCCCGAACGCAATTGGTTTTTAAGATCATTTCTGGATCTAGGGATTTTATTAGTTAGTCCTGGTAAAGCCCCCAAACGGCGTATTTTTTTGAAACGAGGTCCTCGGTAACGAGACATAAAAACTCCCTTTTTATTTTATTGAAATTTTACAGAAAAATCTAAATTTAAGACTGAACTATAACTAAAGAATAAACAAAGTAAAACTAAAATAAAGTACTAGAAAATAGAATGAAATTCATTGTATCAATATCCGAATTTTTTGTATATATATATAGGAAGTTAAAGATCTGTTTTATGATTGAATTTGTTCTGTAGAGATCTAATCGCTCCAATTCATTTTTTATTCATAGTTGTCAAGTTAACGCGATATAATAGATCGACGACTCGACATTTGGAAGAAGAGAAGAGATGATCAATCATGGAAAAATCGATCAAAAAGCCGGCTATCGGAATCGAACCGATGACCATCGCATTACAAATGCGATGCTCTAACCTCTGAGCTAAGCGGGCTCACATAACATAAATATAACTAGTGAGTAGGAATTCAGTAAACTACCTACCTGATTTTTGATATCAGCTATGGATTTAGTTAATAGTAACTAGTGAAATTTTTTTCTAGTATTTAATATTTAATAATACTAAGAATAATACTAAATCTGTGTATTTATATATTCTTACTAAATATTTATTTAGTATATAATACTTAACTTAAATAATACTTAAATTCCATTATTATATTACTAATTATAATAATAATAGTAATATAATTATAATAATTATAGTAATAATAGTATAGTTAAGTATAAAATAAATTGGAGAGTAAAATTTGCGTATCATCTAATAAAGAGGGTCATACTATTTTTAGTATTTGTTTATTTTAGTATTTGTTTAGTATTTGTATAGTTTTAATACTAAAAATAGTATTTTCTTGCAAAATTCTTAAACCTAAACTAAGTTCGTAATAAAATGATACATTTCTCTGGTTTGATTTGGAAAGGGCGAAGATAGAATAGGACTCAAAAAACGAATGAATATCGACCGTTCCAGTATTCCAAAAAGAGCTGTAAAAATGAGGGGACATGGGGGACATATATATGTTGGATATATGTATCCATATTGAATTGCGGATACATCCATGATAAAATCATGTCTGATTGAGACAAATATGGTTCATTCAATAAAGATAAAACGATGGATGATGGCGAAAAAAATCGCGGCATACACTTTTTCCATATGGGAATGGAATTCGTTAGATAATGAATTCAACGGTTCCAAAAGAGGTGGGTGAAATTACAACTAGATCCTGGCCTCAAAAGGGGATATGGCGAAATTGGTAGACGCTACGGACTTGATTAGATTGAGCCTTGGTATGGAAACCTGCTAAGTGGTAACTTCCAAATTCAGAGAAACCCTGGAATTAAAAAGGGGCAATCCTGAGCCAAATCTCTTTTTTTTATTATTTTAAGAAAACAAAGGATAGGTGCAGAGACTCGATGGAAGCTGTTCTAACGAATGGAATTGGCGTTGACTACGTTGCATTGGTAGTTGGAATCCCTCTATTGAAATTAGAGAAAGGATGCCCCTATGTACGTATATATACATACTGACATATCAAACGATTAATCACGACTCGAATCCAGAATCCATAATAATCCATATTATGATTATATCATATTATTATTATATATATTTATTAATTAATATATTAATTAAGAGTTCTTATGAATCCATCCCAGTCGAAGTTGAAGGAAGAATCGAATATTCAGTAATCAAATTATTCATTCCAGGGTCGGATAGATCTTTTGCAAAAATGATTAATCTGACGAGAATAAAGAGAGAGTCCTGTTCTACATGTCAATACTGACAACAATGAAATT